TGGACTAAAAAACAAGTAAGTGTAATACCTCCTAAACAATAAAATATATTGACATGAGGAGGAACGTATTTACTAGTTATATCATCGGCAATCGCCTGAATTTCAAGACGTTCTTCGAACCAATCATAGACTTTACTCATATTCCGGAAATACAGAAACAAAGAAGTTTCACGGTCGAACTACCAAATCAAAATAGAATGGGCTAAAAATCAAAGACCTAAATGCTAAAACTTTACTTTCTATTGAAAAGCTAGTTAGTTGGTTCTTGTGAATCTAATTCATAGAAATTCCGTCCAGTAAAATGGACGAATTATAAATCTCTAAAATAATAGAGAGAAATACTGCAAATAGAGCCATTGCAACACCCATCAAAGGGGTAGTTCCCCATCCCGGAGCTACTTTACCATATTCTGAATTCAATGGTTTCAATAAATCCCCTACAACAGTTCGTCTTGGACCAGATCTAGAACTACCCTCAACGGTTTGTGTAGCCATAAATCCTATTTTTTATTCATTGAGATCGGTTGACTTTGTATACCATTCCGCGGTAAAGAAAGGATCTTGCCCTATGGATCCAGATCCATTGTGGTCTTGATATTATATAATAATGGAAACAGCAACCCTAATTGCCATCTCTATATCTGGTTTAATTGTAAGTTTTACTGGGTATGCCTTATATACTGCTTTTGGGCAACCCTCTCAACAACTACGAGATCCATTCGAAGAACACGGTGACTAGTTGAAGTAATGAGTCCCAATATTACAATATTGGAGGCTCATTACTTCAATTGAGATAATGAAAAATTATTTCACCTTTTTAGTTGGAACTATAGGGGGTTCTCTAAAAAAGATAGCGAAAAAAATGATTCCTAAAGTCGAGACTAAGAGGAATGTATAAACCAATGCTTCCATAGATTTGATCGTGCTTTACAATTTTACAATTATAGCTTTCATACCTGTTTTGGGGATTATCTCCTGGAGAAAGAAAAAGAAAGAACAAGAGTAAAAGAAAATGCAATGATTCAAATCAAGAGTTATTCAGTTCCCTATAATCAAATTCAAATCACAACAAAAAAAGTCGAATTGAAAGGGACGAATGTTCTTTCTATCAGACTGCCTGTTTTTTTGTAGTTGGATCTCCAAGTTTTTGGAATGCTCCAAATTCTACTTGAGCATCCAAATCTGGATCGATACCAGCAAAAACATCTCGGAACAAGGTTCTAGCACCATGCCAAATGTGTCCGAAAAAGAAGAGTAGAGCAAACGAAGCATGTCCAAAAGTAAACCAACCCCTTGGACTGCTACGAAAAACACCATCCGATTTTAAAGTAGCACGATCTAATTCAAAAATTTCACCCAATTGAGCACGTCTAGCATATTTTTTCACAGTAGCAGGATCACTATAACTGACTCCATTGAGTTCGCCACCATAGAATTCAACAGTTACACCTACTTGTTCGACACTATACTTTGATTCTGCCCTTCGAAAAGGAACATCAGCTCTAACAATTCCGTCTCCGTCTACCAAAACAACCGGAAATGTTTCAAAAAAAGTAGGCATACGACGTACAAAAAGTTCACGCCCCTCTTTGTCTTTAAAGATAGGATGTCCTAACCAACCGACGGCTATTCCATCTCCATTGTCCATGGAGCCCGCTCTAAACAGTCCCCCTTTTGCCGGATTATTGCCGATATAATCATAAAAAGCCAATTTTTCGGGAATTTTAGACCAAGCGTCCGATAAACTTTGATTTTCGGCTAGCCCAGCACCAACTCTTCGATATATTTCTTGCTGGAAGTATCCCTGATCCCATTGATAACGAGTGGGACCAAATAATTCAATGGGGGTAGTTGCTGAACCATACCACATAGTTCCAGCAACAACAAAAGCTGCAAAAAAGACAGCAGCAATACTACTGGAAAGGACGGTTTCAATATTTCCCATACGCAATCCTTTGTATAGACGTTGAGGTGGACGCACACTAAGATGGAAAAGGCCCGCTAATATACCCAATGTTCCTGCTGCAATATGATGAGAGGCTATTCCCCCCGGAACAAAAGGATCAAAACCGTCCACACCCCATGCAGGATTTACGGATTGTACCCTTCCTGTTAGTCCATAAGGATCAGACACCCATATTCCAGGACCAAACAATCCTGTTACGTGAAATGCACCAAAACCAAAACAAGCTACCCCTGCAAGAAATAAATGAATTCCAAAGATTTTTGGCAAATCCAAAGAAGGTTTTCCAGTACGTTCATCACAAAAGATTTCTAGATCCCAATAAACCCAATGCCAGATAGCCGCCAAAAAGCACAAGCCCGAAAACACAATATGTGCCCCGGCCACACCTTCGTAACTCCAAATACCCGGATTCGTTATAGTCCCTCCTGTAATATTCCAACCACCCCACGAATTGGTTATTCCTAAACGAGTCATGAAGGGTATAACGAACATACCCTGTCTCCACATTGGATCAAGAACCGGGTCAGAGGGATCAAAAACTGCTAATTCATATAGAGCCATCGAACCGGCCCAACCAGCAACCAAAGCTGTATGCATTATATGGACAGAAAGTAAACGGCCGGGATCATTTAATACAACGGTATGAACACGATACCAAGGCAAACCCATGAAAATACCTCTTATATCAACAAAAAATAGACACTATGTAACTTTATTGCACTGTAAAAAATGATACTATGGACTCTCCCCTTTCAGTAAATTATCCCGCATAAAGAATTCATATTTGTTCTAGTTTTTTAGTAACAAAGGAACAATTCTATTCGTAGGAACAAAAAGAAGCAGATCTATTCTATATCCGATAAGTAACAATACGCAATGGTAGTAGAGGGTTACTTTATTTTATATGAGTGTTTCTATTGGATAATGTTATCTCCGAAAGACAAATTACGTTCTCACGCCAAAGCAAAGGAAAGGAAAGGAAGATAGACAACGGCAGTTATTTAGTTTTCGCTTTTATTTAAATATGGAGTCTCACAAAATATCTTGATATGCCGATTGGTGTTCCTAAAGTACCCTTTTTACTTCCTGGAGATGATGATGCATCTTGGGTTGACTTATACAATCGACTTTTTCAGGAAAGACTACTTTTTTTAGGTCAAGAGGTCAAGAGTGAAATTTCCAATCAACTTGTTGGACTGATGGTATATCTCAGTCTAGAGGATAATAACAAAGATTTATATCTGTTTATAAATTCTCCGGGCGGAGGGGTAATATCTGGAATGGCAATGTTTGATACTATGCAATTTATAGAAGCAGAAGTGCAGACAGTATGCGTAGGATTAGCTGCTTCAATGGGATCTCTTCTTTTGTTAGGAGGAGAAATTACCAAACGTCTAGCATTCCCTCACGCTAGGGTAATGATGCATCAACCTGCTAGTTCTTTTTATGAGGGACAAACACTAGACTGTGTGATGGAAGCAAATGAATTACTGAGACTGCGCCAAACTATGACAAAGATTTATGCACAAAGAACAGGCAAACCCTTATGGCAGATATCCAAAGACATCGAAAGGGATTTTTATATGTCACCAGAAGAAGCCCAAGCCTACCAATTGGCCATAAGCAAGAAATAATTGGACTCTAGGAAAAGACAAATAATCCATCCTAGAATCCCGTTTTCCCCATTTCTATTTCTACTTTACTCAATATTCTCTACCTATTTTTTGTTTAGGTTTAGTATCGAGTCGAATTGAATTCTATTCCAATAGAAAACCATTAATATATTTGTATTCTCGGACATTGAAATGTAAAAACAGTAACATAATCATATGATTCTAATTGATTGTGGAGTTGAAAAAAAAAGTAAAAAAGTCTTCTTCACTATCTTGTATTTCTAAAAAATGGATAATCATCGGGTTCGGATTGATCTAAACCAGCTCATTATGTATATAACTCACCATGCCAACTATAAAACAACTTATTAGAAACACAAGACAGCCAGTCCGAAATCTCACAAAATCTCCCGCTCTTCGGGGATGCCCTCAGCGCCGAGGAACATGTACTAGGGTGTATGTGCGACTCGTTTAGATCATAGACTAAAAAAAATCTATTCTATTAGTAAGAATTATATATATAATTCTATTGTGTATCAAATTTATGGTTTCGATTGGTGCAAACTGAATCAACTTAATTTGCAATTTAAGATGAAAAAGACTTTCCCATTGGTAACAAACAGTTATCCATTAAGCGGGAAAAATCTGATTTCAAATAAACTAAAATTATGCCCTAAATTTTGCAAGAACGGACTAAGAGGGTCAACTACCCAGCTAATTTTCGTACTTAAATACCGTTACTGTATAGCTAGATTTCATTGTGAAAAATCTATTACTAGATATTTCATGGGTAGAGCCCATGAGTGTGAACTGTACAAGTTAACAATAACATTGATTAAATGAAGATTCAATGAAGGAAGGGGCTCCGGTGTATAGAAAGGACCTCACCGTTTAAAAAGTAATCATAGAAACGAAGGAACCCACCATTTCTTTGTGTATTTCTATTTAATTTACTATATGAATACCTAGTATCAATACAATTTTTTATATTATTTCTTAGAAAAAAAAAATGGTGGTTGGGAAGGTTATAGTAGCAAAAGCCATTGGAATTTTTATTTTATACATTGGAAGAATCCATTTTTGTTATTAATAGACTAGGAAAGGTAAAAGAATAACTGAAATAAAAAAATCAAATAGTTATTCATAAAAGTCTGATTTATTCAATGACCAGAATTAAACGAGGATATATCGCTCGAAAACGGAGGACAAAAGTTCGTTTATCTACATCAAGTTTTCGCGGAGCTCATTCAAAACTTACTCGAACTATTTCACAACAGAGAATAAAAGCTTTGGTTTCGGCTCATCGAGATAGAGGTAGGAAAAAAAGGGATTTTCGTAGTTTGTGGATCAGTCGAATAAATGCAATTATTGGCCAAAATAAACCAAAAATATACAATATTTATAGTTATTTAATGTCTAATATGTGCAAGAGGCAATTGCTTCTTAATCGTAAAATAGTTGCACAAATAGCTATATTGAAAGGGGATTGTCTTTTTATGATTGCCAATGAGATCATAAAAAAATAAAAATTCCCCGGAGATTTCACTCCGGGAAAGTGGTAGAATAGAAGAGATTTATATGATAAAATAGAATTCATATGACAAAGTAATCCAAATTAATAAACAACCACGCTAAAAAAAAAGATTTATTCTTCTTCACCTATTATCTTCTTTCTTACAAAGGAAGAACAAAAATTGGATTGTCGTAATTTTGAACAAAATATCAATCCACATTTAAATTGAATTTAGATTCAAAATGGAATTCAATTGAAGAGTCACTCTATTTTTTTTTTTTCAGAACAGTAGTTCTAGTAGTCGACTTTGACTCGTTTTTTTCAAATTTTTTTTTTCCATTATTAGCAAAAGGTAACGAATTAACAAAAGGTAACAAAGATAAAATACGAGCTTGTTTTATAGCAATCGTAATTAATCGTTGTTGTTTTAAGGTCAATCGATTCACACGTCGAGATAATATCTTTCCCTGGTGACTAATCAATCGATAAAGTAAACTCATGTTTTTATAATCAATTCGATCCCCCGATTGGATTGGGGACAAACTCCTACGAAAAGATTGTTTGGATTTAAGAAAGAGTCGCTTAGATTTATCCATAGTTTGTTTATTCCTATACCGAAAATCCAATTTTTTATAAAAAAGGATTTGTTTTATATGTTTTATTTTATTTATATTCTTATTTTTTTTTATATGTTTGTTATATAATGAAATGAAATATATGCTATATAATGTTATGTTATATGTATATAATTTCATTATTCATTATAACATTATATAATGTTATATATATAACATTATATATATAACATTTACCGATCCTTTATTTCTCTATTTCTTTATCTCTGCATGAATCATATGTTTGCGACAAAAGGTACAGAATTTTCTCAATTCCAATCGACTAGGTGTATTGTGTCGATTCTTTTGAGTAATATATCTAGAAATACCTCTTGATTCCGTATTAACACTCTTTTGATCACAACTAGTACATTCCAAAATAACAGTTATTCGTATATCTTTACCTTTGGCCATGAACCTCCTTTTGTTTTTTGATTCACTTAACTCTTCGATTTTCGGATTCGAAGCGAAGAATAAAAAAGGAACAAAAAAAGTATAAGTTGATAATTCAAAATCAAATTATGAAAGATTTTGTTCCAATTAATTTTATATAGTACAGTAATAATTCAGTAATACAATGATTTCGCACTATATCGCAGTACAGTATTTCATTTTTCATTTAAGTATCTTGTATGATATTATTGCCCCCGCCCTAGGATTCCAATTCCATTTCCGGTATTACTCTATTATTAATAGCAATGGAATTGAATTATGAATTCAATTCCATTGAAACATGGGAAAATTATAAGTTTCAGTGAGACAAAATACACCTTTCTTCTTTTTCTTTTTTTCGAATTAGAATAAGTTCAAAAAAAAAGAAATAAAGAAGAAGGAATTAATCACAGATATTGGATTGGATCTCTAATCTTCGTCACACCTTCCCGTGCCAATAACTAGGATGAAAAAAAGGGGAATATCAATGCATCCGGGAATAAACGATTGATTTCTATCAAGAGACCCGCTAAAATCCCGAACCATAGAGTACTTGCCACTGGTGCCACAGAGAGATATGTTTTTAGATCTCGCATTTCAAATCCTCCTTCGTTTTTCTTGTAATTTGTAATATATAATTACATATAGGAATGAATATGATCAAATGGTAATTTTTTTAATAATCACTAATTGATAATTGATTCGATATTTTTTTTTATATAATATATATATATATTATTCTTTATATTAAATTAATATTAATTATAATTATATTATTCTCTTTTTCATATTTTTTTATATTATTTGTTTTTATTATTATACTCTATATATTCTCTTTCTTTAATTAAATATTATTAAGATCTTTCTTTAATTAAATATTATTAAGAAATACAATTTTTTTCTTTTTTCATATTCAATATTATAGGAGATGAGAAAGTAAAAAAAAAGAAAAAATGGCAGAAGGATTTGCTATATATAACAGAAAAATGTGGAAAACAAGACAAAGATGCTTTACAATGAGACTGGAAACCAATGGAAAGGGATGTAGCGCAGCTTGGTAGCGCGTTTGTTTTGGGTACAAAATGTCACAGGTTCAAATCCTGTCATCCCTATCTCTAACTATTAGTTATCATATGAGCAGTAAAAGGAGATCAATTGAGACCGGGACATACATACTCAATACCAATAGTTAACTATGGTATTGAGTATGTAATGTATACGCATGCAAGATAGATGTATTGGCATCACAGAAAATAAAGCGCTCTTAGTTCAGTTCGGTAGAACGCGGGTCTCCAAAACCCGATGTCGTAGGTTCAAATCCTACAGAGCGTGATTCCTTTCTTGTGTTCCATTGAGAATGAC